CTTCTTTATCTCTAAAGATAGGGTGTCCTAACCACCCAACCGCTATTCCATCTCCGCTATCCATTGAGCCTGCCCTGAATAATCCTCCTTTTGCCGGATTATTGCCGATATAATCATAAAAAGCCAATTTTTCAGGAATTTTAGACCAGGCTTCTGATAAACTTTGATTTTCTGCTAGCCCGGCGCTAACTCTTCGATATATCTCTTGCTGGAAGTAACCCTGATCCCATTGATAACGAGTGGGACCAAATAATTCGATGGGGGTAGTTGCTGAACCATACCACATAGTTCCAGCAACTACAAAAGCTGCAAAAAAGACAGCCGCGATACTACTGGAGAGTACGGTTTCAATATTTCCCATACGTAATCCTTTGTATAGACGTTGTGGCGGTCGAACACTAAGATGGAATAGACCCGCTAATATGCCCAATGTACCGGCTGCAATATGATGAGAAGCTATTCCTCCCGGAACAAAAGGATCAAAACCCTCCACGCCCCACGCCGGATTTACAGGTTGTACTTTTCCCGTTAGTCCGTAAGGATCAGACACCCATATTCCAGGACCATACAGGCCTGTTACATGAAATGCACCAAAACCAAAGCAAGCCACCCCGGAGAGAAATAAATGAATTCCAAAGATCTTGGGCAAATCCAAAGAAGGTTTTCCTGTACGTTCATCAGAAAATATTTCTAGATCCCAATAGACCCAATGCCAGATAGCTGCCAAAAAGCATAAGCCAGAAAATAAAATATGTGCCCCAGCTACACCTTCGTAACTCCAAACCCCTGTATTCGTTACAGTCCCTCCTGTGATACTCCAACCCCCCCACGAATTGGTTATTCCTAAACGAGTCATGAAGGGTATAACGAACATACCTTGTCTCCACATTGGATCAAGAACGGGGTCAGAAGGATCAAAAACTGCTAATTCATAGAGAGCCATCGAACCCGCCCAACCAGCAACCAGAGCTGTATGCATTATATGAACGGAAAGCAATCGGCCGGGATCATTCAATACAACGGTATGAACACGATACCAAGGCAAACCCATGGAAAATACCCCTTTATCAAAGAAAAATAAACACTACGTAACTTTATTGCATTGGAATATACTATGACTATGCTGCGGACTTCCCCTGTTCAGTGGATTATTTCCTAACAAGGGTTGTTTTTTCTATCTTCTATTGTGTTCCAAATAATGGAAGAATTCTGTTCGTAAGAACAAAGAGAAGCAGATTTATTCTATACTCGATAAGTACCAATACGCAATGGTGGATTGATACCACTTTCTATGAGTAAATGCGTTTATCATTCGAAAGGCCTGCTCGTAAAAAATTTCCTTTATTTTTTTTCTTTCTTTCTGGATTTTGCTAATCTATGGATAAAATAAATATGATAAAGACAATATTCTAAAGACAATAAAACCACATTATTACGTTTCCACATCAAAGTGAAATATAGGATTTAGTTCTTTTTTCTTTCAATTTATGCCTATTGGTGTTCCAAAAGTACCTTTCCGAAGTCCTGGAGAGGAAGATGCATCTTGGGTTGACGTATAGTGCGACTTGTGAGATATATTGGGTCATATGGGATTTCCCCGTTCTCTCCCCCGATCGAGATATCCTCTGTTTCGCCCAAGAAGTCGAAATGGAATCATCCAAAAATTGGAGCGTGAAGTGCAATTAGATGCATTGTTTGGAGGAATTCATAGTACTATTATCAATTCGAATAATTTATGGTTTACTTTGATTGGACTAAAAAAATGAAGTATCCAGGCTCCGTTTAGAAAAAACCCAATTGGTAATATATTTAGGATTACTACGTGTATCCTAAATGATTCCTGTTTGTTATTTGAAAAGTCATACCAAAAAGAAATGGTGGTGAGAAGATTTGTCCTATATGTGCAAATCAAAACGGGGTGAATCTTTACCCGGAGTAGAGCATAAACCTAAAAAGATGAAAGAGACCCATTCAGGAACAAGAAAATACCATCGTGATTTGGATTGAATCTCGATGAAACAATACATCAATGAAAAGTGAATTCGATAAGTTTTTCTATTATATAATAAAGAAGAAAAAAAATTCGTCTTTATTGAAAAATCGAAGAAAAAGCCCTTAATCTATACATTGATTCTTTTTTTTTCGCTATTTTTTTTTTGAACCGTATGCACCAAAAGATGCATGTACGGTTCCTAAGGGATACAATTTTGCCCTACTCAACCGACTTTATCGAGAAAGATTACTTTTTTTAGGCCAAGAAGTTGATAGCGAGATCTCGAATCAACTTATCGGTCTTATGGTATATCTCAGTATCGAGGATGATACCAAAGATCTGTATTTGTTTATAAACTCTCCTGGCGGATGGGTAATACCCGGGGTCGCTATTTATGATACTATGCAATTTGTGCGACCAGAGGTCCATACAATATGCATGGGATTAGCCGCGTCAATGGGATCTTTTATCCTGGTTGGAGGAGAAATTACCAAACGTCTAGCATTCCCTCACGCTTGGCGCCAATGGGGTTTTTTATTTGAGAGAAAAAGTAAAACTATGCCTTCGCCATATGAATATTAAGTAATAATAGCATGGCACTTCGAATTCGATATGAAAAATTTTTGCATTGTTTTTTTTCAAAAGATTCGATTATGTATCGAGAGAGTAGTATGAGATAAAAGATATTTCCGATTTTCTCTTATCTATCGGAAGTCCAATTCAGCGTTACAAACTTGGTTGTTTTCACACCGAAAGTCTCTTAACAATTTTTAAGTTATAAAAAAAAGAGTGCAAAAAAAACCAAATTTTTCCCTTTTTGGTTGGATCAAAAAGAAACTTTGGGATTGCTGAATCAAAGAAAAAAAATCCATTTTCAAATAGAAAAGCAACGGAGCCATCATAGTATTTTTGAACTCCTCCAAAAGGAAGGGTGGCAATTTGACCATTTACCCTCCTGGGGCTGATAGATTCTATTTTTATCTGGAAAGTAAGGGTCAATTTTATTGTATAGCCGTATGCAATGCACAAAAGATGATGCCCGTACGGTTGTTCAATTCGATCTTTTTTTCCTATTATTCTTGATCTTCCTTTTCTGTTCCTTTCATCACATCAGATAGAGAAACCTTCTATCATCAGGGTAATGATCCATCAACCCGCGAGTTCCTTTTATGAAGCGCAGACGGGAGAATTTATCCTGGAAGCGGAAGAACTGCTTAAACTACGCGAAACCCTCACAAGGGTTTATGTACAAAGGACGGGCAAACCTTTATGGGTTGTATCTGAAGACATGGAAAGAGACATTTTTATGTCAGCAACAGAAGCCCAAGCTTATGGAATTGTTGATCTTGTAGCAGTTGAATGAAAAAAATGGATTTTGTGAAAATCCGTGATGTGATATTTTATCTCCGAGTTTAACTATTAAATAAAAAAATTCATAATCATCCGGTTAGGATCAATCTAAACCAGCCCATTATGTATATATTCAACATGCCAACCATTAAACAACTTATTAGAAATACAAGACAGCCCATTCGAAATGTCACGAAATCCCCCGCTCTTGGGGGATGCCCTCAGCGTCGAGGAACATGTACTAGGGTGTATGTGCGACTCGTTTAGATCATGAGCTGATACAAAAAAGCAAGAAACCGCTTCCAGTATGAATGATTAGTCCAGTGAATGGGATCGAATGGAAGAAGGAACTCCATTTACTATCTACTTACTATCTAAAAATAAGCCACTCGATCCCTCTATTGTGTATAAAATTTATGGTTTCCACTGGTGCAAATCCAATCACCTGAATTTAAGATGAGAAACAATTCTCCATTGGTAGCAAATCGTTATCCATTAAGCGGAGGAAATCTTATTGAAATTCAAAAAAAAAAACAGAAAAATGAAGTTCTCGCTCGGTCAAGAACGGACTACGAGGGTCAGCTACCCAGCGAAATTTCATAATTCAATACCGTTACTGTATAGGCGGGTCTTATTGTGAAAGACCTGTTACTGGATAATTCATGAGTAGAGCCAAAGAGTGTGATGTGAACTATACAAGTTACCAATAACATTGATGAAATATTAAATAAATGAAGTAAAGGCTCCGGTGTATAGAGAAGACCTCACCGTTTAAGAAGTAACCATAGAAACGAGGAAACCCACTATTTCTTTATCTATTTAATTTCTATTTCTTTTAAAATACCAAAAAAATAAAAAAATCGTGGTTGGGGAGGTTATAGTAGCCAAAGCCATTGGAATTTGTATTTTATACATTGGAAAAATCCGTTTGGTTATTAATAGACCAGGACGGGTAAAAGAATAACTGAAAGAAACGAAATCAATTAGTTATTTGTCAAAATTTTATTTATTCAATGACCAGAATTAAACGCGGATATATAGCCCGGAGGCGTAGAACAAAAATTCGTTTATTTGCATCAAGTTTTCGGGGGTCTCATTCAAGACTTACTCGAACTATTACTCAACAGAAAATAAGAGCTTTGGTTTCGGCTCATCGGGATAGGGATAAGCAAAAGAGAAATTTTCGTCGTTTGTGGATCACTCGGATAAACGCAGTAATTCGAGAAGGGAGAGTATTCTATAGTTATAGTAAATTAATACATGATCTATACAAGAAGCAGTTGCTTCTTAATCGTAAAATATTGGCCCAAATGGCTATATCAAATAGGAATTGTCTTTATATGATTTCCAACGAAATAAGAAAAAAAGTAGATTGGAAAGAATACACCGGAATAATTTAAATGGAGTTCCCCGGAGAATGAACTCCGGGAAGGTGGGGTCAAAATTACTATAAGAAAATATGCTAAAGTAGTCAAAATGAATGAACACGTTCAATAAAAAAATCTTTTTTTCTGGTTCGTTTTTTTTCTTACGACAGCATAATAAAATCTGGATTCTCCCATTTGTCAAACAAAACACCAATCCGCGTTTGAGTTCGGAAAGAAAAAGAATAAGCCTATTTATTTCTGGTTCTAAGACCAGTCGTTCTGGTGGTCGA